ATTTAAAAATTAAGAGGTTACTCATTGTTATAGTTGGATGTGAAAGACATCTATTGGTAAAACGAATCTATTCATTATCGAGTTATTCTCTAGATAATATATATATAGATAAAAGATATGCAAAAATCGTACAAAATCTTACTAGAAAAATATAATTTAATTTTTTGTTTTTCAACAAAAGTTTATATATTTATGTATACATAGAATATTCGTAAGAAAGACTCGTTTTATTGATTCGTATCTTTATTTTGTGTTCTTTATGGATTCACATCTATATCTCTATATCTATAGAATCCGCTGTTGTACTATAGAAATTTGATTTGGTGAGACAAATAATCTAAAAAAGATCTTCCTTTTTTAGCTCTGTCCTTTTTTTTTCTACATTTCTTTCATTTATACAGAATAAAATACACCCAAGGATTTAAGAACCCTTTAAAAACCCATTGCCTAATGAAAACTTTAATTTTTTCTATTAATTGGTCAAACTTGAGTAAAGAATACTTCAAAATTCCATTTTAAAATTCGAATCAAACTAGTAATTAAAGTAATTAATTTGTTAAAAGATACACGTTTTGTTAAAAAAATCTTATATAAAATGTAAAATGTTAGATATTATAGATAGCGTTTCCTATAAATGCCTTTTTTATTGAAACGTAAAAGAATCAATAAATTTTATAATTTCTAATGAAACTAGTTAATGATTTGAAACAAACTTACTAAAAAGCGAAATTAGTACAAAATTTTTACCTTAGTTAATCCTATGATTCATATCGATTCATATCATAATCAAGTAATCTTTTTAGTGTAATTTTTTATCCTTATAAAGTCATCTAATAATAATGAAATTTTGTATTTTCGTTATTTTAATAAAAATCTTAGTTAATAACTAAATTCTCTTTTTATGAGCAAGTTGGTCATATCATTTGCCCAATTGTAACTTCTTTATTTTAATATTTAAAGTCTTTTGGAAAGACCCAGATAATATATAAATAATATATAAAATTAGAAAAATATTTTTAAGTTAGTACATCTCTTGATTTTTTTATTGACCCTTTTTGTTTTGAAATTGAAAGGGGGTAGGATCCGGTAAATCGTAAACAATCAATTAAGAATAAAAAATTTTTTTTATGGAACAGACATATCAATATGCGTGGATAATTCCTTTCCTTCCACTTCCAGTTCCTATTTTAATAGGAGCGGGACTTCTTCTTTTTCCGTCGGCAACAAAAAGTCTTCGTCGTATGTGGGCTTTTAAAAGTGTTTTTTTGTTAAGTATAGTCATGCTTTTTTCTATCAATCTGTCTATTCAGCAAATAAATGGCAGTTCTATCTATCAATATGTATGGTCTTGGATCATCAATAATGATTTTTCTTTAGAATTCGGTTACTTGATCGATCCGCTTACTTCTATTATGTCAATATTGATTACTACTATTGGAATTATGGTTCTTATTTATAGTGATAATTATATGTCTTATGATCAAGGATATTTGAGATTTTTTGCTTATATGAGTTTTTTCAGTACTTCTATGTTAGGATTAGTTACTAGTTCTAATTTGATACAAATTTATATTTTTTGGGAATTGGTAGGAATGTGTTCATATCTATTAATAGGGTTTTGGTTCACACGGCCTGTTGCTGCAAATGCTTGCCAAAAGGCATTTGTAACTAATCGTGTTGGGGATTTTGGTTTATTATTAGGAATTTTAGGTTTTTATTGGATAACAGGGAGTTTCGAATTTCGAGATTTATTCAAAATATTCAATAACTTAATTTATAATAATCATAATGAAGTCAATTTTTTATTTGTTACTTTCTGTGCCATTCTATTATTTGCCGGTGCAGTTGCTAAATCTGCACAATTTCCCCTTCATGTATGGTTACCGGATGCCATGGAGGGACCTACTCCTATTTCGGCTCTTATACATGCTGCTACTATGGTAGCTGCGGGAATTTTTCTTGTAGCTCGGCTTATTCCTCTTTTCATAGTTATTCCTCATATAATGAATTTCATCTCTTTGGTAGGAGTAATAACAATATTATTCGGAGCAACTTTTGCCCTTGCTCAAAAAGACATTAAGAGAGGTTTAGCCTATTCCACAATGTCTCAATTGGGTTATATGATGTTAGCTCTAGGTATGGGGTCTTATCGAAGTGCTTTATTTCATTTGATTACTCATGCTTATTCGAAAGCATTATTATTTTTAGGATCTGGATCCGTTATTCATTCAATGGAAACTCTTGTTGGATATTCTCCAAATAAAAGTCAGAATATGGTTTTTATGGGGGGTTTAACAAAGCATGTCCCAATTACCAAAACCGCTTTTTTATTAGGTACACTTTCTCTTTGTGGTATTCCGCCTCTTGCTTGTTTTTGGTCCAAAGATGAAATTCTTAATGATACTTGGTTGTATTCACCAATTTTCGCAATAATAGCTTGGTTTACAGCGGGATTAACCGCATTTTATATGTTTCGAATCTATTTACTTACTTTTGAAGG